CCATTGGGCATAGATCCAATTTTTCAATTTTTTTGATTCTTTAAATTTTTTTTTTACCCTTCCAGGCGGTATCAAGATGCTACTGTGTGGAAATAGCTTATCTATCTCTACAGGAAAATGGATCTCTCCAGAAAAAATTTTAAGTTCAATCTTTTTTTTTTTTTTCTCCATGCGGACCAATCCGCCTACTCGATTTCTTGTATTTAAAGCGATTCGTGTATCTACTCCAATAATACTATTGTTTCGTACCATTATGGAAGACGATTCGGGTAAAGTATGCACCTCTTCGGGAATGAAAAAAAATTGATCTACTTTCGTTTGGTATTTTGGCTTAAGTTCGTTGACTTCTCCATACTCAATTAAATCCTCTTTTTTGAGGATTGAATCCAATCCTATAGCCCCATATTTAGTAATTCCCGAACTCTTTCTTCTGTATTGAGGATCATCAAAATAAGCAAGAATACTATTTCGCCGAAAAATACCATTTATCGGTATTTCAATCGAAATACTAGAACGAGGCCGTTGTTCTTTCTCTCGTTCTTGAAGCCATTGGAATGGAATGATGAATCTATTTCTTCGCCTTTTGGCTAATAAAAAGAAATCATAATTTTTGTGGAGAATAGAATGAAATAGGAGATTACAATGACCCCTATAGACAATTCGATTAAATTCTGAATAATCAGAACTAATGCTTTCTTTTTTATCATAAAGACCCGAAGTAAGGAATTTGTCTTTCCCTTGATCATTATTTACTGTATTTATTAAAAAGTTAGAAATGGGTTTTCCTTTGGCATAAAGAAAATAAACGTTCATTTGATCTTGATCTTTATGGATTGAAAAAGGGACTGCACTGGATCTGTATGAGCCCCCTGATAATATCCATAAATGACTTGTTTTTGGTAAGAGATGTACATTACTATATGTAAAATCGGATGCATGGTATACATCAGTACTCCAGTGCAGTTCTCCCTCTGAGTTAGAATAAATATGTTTTCGAACCCTCTCTTTAAAATTCAAAGTGTATGTTCCCGCGCGAATCTCAGCAATCACTTGTTCTGATTCTACATATTGATCGTTTTGAACTAAAATCAAACTTTTTGGTGGAATAGTCACGTTATGTATAATAACCTCACTCTCAATAGTTACATACAAGTCTATATAAGATAGAAAAGCGGGGTGCCCATGACGTGTACGTATGGGATGAACCAAATCCTCATTGAATTTTATTTTTCCATTAGAAGGGGCGCGCACATGTTTTGCAGTACCCCCTGTGAATACTCCACCGGTATGAAAAGTTCTTAATGTTAGTTGAGTGCCGGGTTCCCCAATAGATTGACCCGCAATAATACCTACAGCTTCTCCCAATTCGACGAGGTCACCATGAGTAGGGCTCCGGCCATAACATAATCGGCAGATCCAAGATGTACTCTTACAAGTAAGGGGAGTTCGGATCCCGATGGCTTGTGTTTGAAAAGTTATGACTCGATTGACAAGTCCAATACCAATATCTTGATTTCGAATGGCAAGACATCGTGAACCTATATATATATCGTCTGCTAATACACGGCCAATCAATGTTTGGATAAAAATTCTTTCCGACATCATCCCATTTCGAGGACTTACAGAAATTCCTTGGATGGTGCCACAGTCTGTTCTACGTACAATAATGTGTTGAACTACTTCAACAAGTCTGCGTGTAAGATATCCCGCATCCGATGTTCGTACAGCAGTATCTACAACTCCTTTGCGGGCTCCGTAACACGAAATGATATATTCTGTTAAAGATAGTCCTTCACGTAAATTGCTTTGAATAGGTAAATCAATCATTTGTCCTTGTGGATCTGACATTAATCCTCTCATACCTACTAATTGGTGTACTTGAGATGCATTGCCCCTAGCTCCCGAAAAGGACATCATATGGACTGGATTAAAAGGATCAGTCATCCGAAAATTAGGATTCATTTCTTGTCGCAAATATTCACTTGTAGCATACCATATCTCAATGGATTGTCTTAATTTTTCTACCGCGTGTACATTTCCATAATAATGATGTTTTTCAAAAAGAAAACTTTGTTGTTCAGCATCTTGGACTAGCCATCCCTTAGAAGGTATTGTTAAAAGATCATCAATTCCTAATGAAATGGATGTCGCAGTGGCTTGACGGAACCCCAAAGTCTTTACTTGATCCAGGATATGCGATGTATATGCCATTCCGAAGTGATCTATTAATCTACTAATAAGTCGTTTAATGACAGTTCCATCTATCACGTTATTGTGAAATACCAGATTGTCCCGTTCTGCCATAAGTACCTCCATATTCCGATGGGTGGGGTTTGACAATGGGTTTGAGTCAATGATTGGAAAACTTCCTTTTCTCGATCTTCATTCGTGTATAAATTCAGGAATTACGGTTCTAGTTAAACCGGAGGGACTCGAATTCACACTGATTTAATAGAACCACTTAGCTTGGATACCATATTATTAGGTACCATATCATATG